TATTAGATTCTATAGAAGCAATGAGAAATAGATACGAATAGGGCGCAAAAAGGGGGGGGAAATAAAAAACAAAGTATAGAAAAGTTATACAAAATTTTATACGAATCACTGCCCCCTTTTTTTATTTCCTTAATTGAATTTCGTTTGATTTTGATTAGGGCAAAGTTACTTAAAAACCTCCGCCTTCTTTAAAATATCCCGAACAGTTCCTGTCGGCTGAGCGCCTTTTTCAAGGAAATATAGAATAGCGGGAACATTTAAACAACTTTGATTCTTTATCGGATCATAAAAACCCACTTTCCGAAGATCTCTTCCTTCTCTTCGGGATCGAACATCAATTGCAACGATTCGATAGACGGCTCATTGGGATAGATGTAAGTAAATGAACAAGACCCCCCCTAGAAACGTATAGGAAGTTTTCTCCTCGTACGGCTCGAGAAAAAATGATTCGAGGTTTTGTCTATGTATAGAATTCTAATGAATGGCAAAAGGGTTGATAAAATCAATTAGACTAGGATTTCACTCATTTTTTCTTCGTTCTTCCTGAAAAAAAAGAAAAAATCATTTGTACTCATAACTCAAGTTGGATAATTCTCAAACAGCTCAAAAGAAAATCAAATCTTTAAGCAATTTATTTCATTTATTGAATGGTCTTTAACCCCCCTTTTGTTTGTCTCGTTTAAAATACAATCATCTATTTGGATTTGGATTCTTTAGTCTGATCCAGTTATTGAGACAATGGAAACGGCGTTTCCTTGTTCTGGGATCCTTTTTCTTTGTTTTAAATCATTGGGTTTAGACATTACTTCGGTGCTTCTTAATCCTTCCAACAAAATGGCAGCAACATACCGCTTTTGTGATTTCTTTCTATCAAAGAATCATACGAATGGTTGATTCCCCGCGATACACTTTGAATCGAAAGAGTTTTATCAATTCCAACAAAATTTCCTTTTGAATTGAAAACTTGCCCGAATCGGATCCTTTCGATTTCTATATTGATGATATACTTACGAAGTTGTTCCAATTTATTGATTGGCATTAACCCTAGATCCTTGCCCCTGAAAGCTGAATCAATACTTTACTACTCGAGCTCCATCATGTACTATTTACATTACAACCCAACAAAAAGAGGGGTTCTAGTGGAACAGAACAAACGATGTCGGGCCAAGAGCACCTTCATTCCTATATAAAATGGCGGATGTAAGAATAAGAATCCACACCGGATCGTGTCCTTCAAGTCGCACGTTGCTTTCTACCACATCGTTTCAAACGAAGTTTTACCATAACATTCCTCTAATTTGGAGCCAGTATGGAATTGATTCAATTATGGAATCGTGAATAGTCATTGGTTCAGTCGGTACATAGACATATTAATCTATACCCTTTTTCTTCTATACATAGATGGTAAAGATTTTTCTGAAGAAATCTTAGCAAGACCCCACCTTTTATTGTATAAATTCAACTTTTTTATAAAAAAACAAACTAACAGAAATAACATAACTAACATAAATAACACGAATAAATGAATTCTTTTCAACCCAGCATCTTCAAGTGACTCAATAGAAGGGATTGACCCATCTCCGACTTCTTTGAATACCAAAGATTCAACTCATAAGGAATCATTCAAAATTTTTATAATCGAACAGGTTTCCTATTTCGACATCATTATTGGAATAAAGTTTTACAGTAAAGACTACACTTGATCATCATAAAAAAAAGAGAAATATCTCTTTCTTTTCGAATTGAATCATCAATGATTTAAAGCCGATAAATAGATTGAACAAGAAACCCAATTTTTTTCGTGAGATGAATAAAAAAGACTGATATAAGAGAAGATTTAGGTCCTTAGTCGTTCGATTCTTATTTTATTAATAAGATGAACGAGTAGGGGTTTTTCGTATCTATCAGATAGATTGAACAACTGTCACCGTTATGGATATTCTATGTTATGGATATTCTATATTAAATATTTCAATATTTAAGGGATTCCATTTCTTTTTCACAAAAATGGAAAGGCTGTTGTCACTGAACGTTGTCACTAAAATAGAACGAAATCGAATAATAAAAATACATATATATATATTACATATTTTTTAAGTTAAACTAATTAAACTAAGCATTTCCTCATTTTATATGTATTTTTATTTTTTAACCTGGAATTAAGTAATCTTTCTGCAATCTTGGCATAAAGTGACTAAAATATATGAATTACCCCGTATCAATCGTTACATCGATTTACAATTCTTCATTAGAGCCAAACACGAAAGAAATACCTAAAAAGGTCAAAAAAACATCGGTTACATATGTAACTTGATTCGTTGTTAATGAGATTCGGACAGACACAGATATTAAAATGAATATCTCCCGTTGCTGATTAAGACCTATCTACTCCCCCCCCCAATTCTCTGGGAATGCTGAATCAGAAATCAAAAAAGATCCCTTTTACGGAAAGGGAACTATCTAGGGACAAAGACAAACAAGTCCAGATTAAGCCCTTGCTCCTAATTTTTACTTTACCCTAACCCAAGTCTTAAGAGACTTAATCCCATTGATTGAATGTAATAACCCCCTCCTGTCTCTTGTTTAGAATTCAGAGGTCCTAACCTAATAATTGGGCTGCCTCATTTAAGTTTAATGGATAGGGAATAAGAGATAGGGAAGGTGGGTTCTTTCTTATTGCGATTCAAAACGGATCGTTGAAAATTCAAATAGATATGAGACGTAAGGTTTTTCAGGTTTTTCTAAGTAACTAACTTCCTTCAATATGAAAGGAATGAACATATGATGAAAAGCCCGCCCTACTTTACTTTATTTGAATTCAAAAAAGTGTGACCTATGTTCCCATCGTACCTGGATCACAAACAAAAATATTCAGTTATATCTGCATATAATTTGAACTCGATTCAGTTAGTTCAGTTTGTGAAAAAAAGATATGATTCAGAGAAGAATCATTCAAAATAAGAAAAGAAACAAGAACCACATTCTATCCAATATTAGGCCTTTAAGCAGAACGTTATTTACAAAAGCAACCTTTACTCTGATAGAATGGATATGTCCTGGGACGGAAGGATTCGAACCTCCGAATAGCGGGACCAAAACCCGTTGCCTTACCACTTGGCCACGCCCCATTTAGATTTATATTCGACAATAATAAAGAATAATGTTAGTATTGGGTTTTGGTCAATTCCAGTCCAAATATCTATAGAAAATCTTTATAAAATAGATTAGATTCTTGCTAGGATTTTAACACGTGTAGATAGAGAATTTAATTGAATTCATTGATCATTGCATATAATTCAATTAAGATATTCTATGAAAGTATGATTTCTTCTATTCTCCTTTGAGAATCGGGGGATTTTTGATTGGGTGCGTTCAAAGAAAAAGAAGGATTTTTTGTCTACCGTACTTTAACTTCATTTTTCCTTATATCAATAACTCAATAAAAATGCAATTATCTCCAAGAACAAAATGTCTGTTATGCTTAATATCTTTAGTTTGATCTGTATCTGTCTTAATTCTGCCCTTTATTCGAGTAGTCTTTTCTTCGCCAAATTGCCCGAGGCCTATGCTTTTTTGAATCCAATCGTAGATCTTATGCCAGTCATACCTTTGTTCTTTTTTCTCTTAGCCTTTGTTTGGCAAGCTGCTGTAAGTTTTCGATGATATTTTTAATACCATCCTAGAAAATTCATGATTTATTCGAGAAAAAAATTCTAACAATTAATAAAATAAAATAAGTCTTACAGTATGAACCTTCGATTCAAACATTGAAAGTCTTGGATAGCCGCGATAAATCCAAATCTGGCTCACCCCATATCCCCCATTCTGACCTTTTTCCAGTGAAAGAATATTTGGGTTGGGGTCCCCCACAATATAGAATTTGGGGGTATGAAAGAAATTTTTGGTAATGAAAGACTCTTAGTATAACTGAATTTTAATTTCTTAAATTATTTTCTGTTTCTAGAAAGCACTTCATTTCTTGGTGTCAAAATATTTGGTATAAAATAAAAATGGAGGATCTATTCTCTTTTCTCGTTTTTTTTTCCAAAAAAAGATCTTGGAGATTGTGTAATGCTTACTCTCAAACTTTTCGTTTACACAGTAGTGATATTCTTTGTTTCTCTCTTTATCTTTGGATTCCTATCTAATGATCCGGGGCGTAATCCTGGACGTGAAGAATAAAGGGAGGTTTTTCGTTTTCCTTGCTTGATTTTTAAATTTTCTTAGGGTTTTTTATCTATTCGACATGTTTAACTAAGAAAAAATAAAAGGATTGGCGAAATTTGAAAGAGAAATCAAATATCAAGTCATCAACAAAAACGGAAAGAGAGGGATTCGAACCCTCGGTACGAATAACTCGTACAACGGATTAGCAATCCGCCGCTTTAGTCCACTCAGCCATCTCTCCCAATTGAAAAAGATAATTATTATGTTACATTACACATGAAATAAGGATTGAAAAAATCTTTCTTTCTCTGTCTTTATCTATATTATATATCTACAACTTTTATTAGCAATTCCATTTAGATCAAGTAAGAACTCGAAGGATTCAATAGAAAGAAAAAAAAAAGAGGACCTTTTTGCTTTGATTTTGTTCGAAAGGCCCCTTTTTTACTCCCGCGGCCTGGCCTGGTCACTACCTAGCCGGGCCTTTTTTGTTCCAACGAATCCTAGCTAAAACAATTTATCTGATTTGAAAACAAAAAAGGGTTTGCTATTAAAGCAACAACAAAAAGACGAAGGAATATTTTCATTCTTATTATACAAAATCAAAGTGTCATTTCTTATTATTCTTTCTTCCTTTTTTATTTCCTTGACAACCTTATTCTTACTGGAATAAAAAAAGAAACTATGGATTTTTACACAATGCATTTTTTGTTATGATTTCAGTGTTTTTGGCAAACCGTATCTATCAAAACTCCTCCAGCAAAAGAAAAGATAGAACTTGTTATTTAGTTATTTAAATGAGCCCTCTTTTCTTTTTATAAATTTTATTCAAT